TCTACCGATTTCACCATAGCGGCTTGTTCGAAATCATAATAGCTTATTCATATGTAATTGTCGAAATTGAAGGAGTTAATTCAATGCAATATTTTGTAAGAACCATTTCAATTTAAAATTGATGAATACAAATTCCTTCAAATAGAGATGCTCAATAATGCAATATGATAATAACGTGTCATTTTTATTTAACTTACTAATAAATAGTGGATTTTTGTATAGTTTATGGTCTGCTGAAATGAAACTAGAGGGTTCTATTCTAGTAGAATTTTAAATAAACCCCTTTTTGTTATTTTTTTAATATAATAATTTAGTTTTCATTTATCTAAGTTCATGAATTTGAATACAAAAATGGATTTTATCTTTTTTCAATGAACAAAAATAAGATTTATTTTGGATTACTCAAAATAATACATTTAATACCCAAAGATATGGTAAAAAAATAAAACTTTTATCTATTGGGTTAGAGGCGAAAGATATACATCCATTGATTTTGACTAAAGATATTATATCTACTCTTCTATATAGAAGAGTAGATATAATCGATGGGGAAATTAAGAATTCCCATCTCGGAAAAGATAAAATATACTAAAGGAGAGAGTCACTTTGTATCTTGTGTGTGGTTTTTTTAGATTTTAGATTCAGTATACATCAAAATTATTATTCTACATAAACATAATCTAAAAACAAAGCAACGAAAAGGGGATCATTTCATATTGATCCGTTCAAAACATTCGAAAATCGAAATCAGTTATAAATAAAAAATTAGCCAAATTGTCAAGTCAAACTGATTTCGATTCTTCCAACAGTTGATTAATTACTTGTTGCACAAAAAACTTTTTGAATTTTCAGTAGAAAGGGATTTCGCTAACGAAAAAGCGTTTAAAGCTGCCCAGTACCCCTTCTTCGTCCAACAATTTTTACGAATACGTTTTTTTGACATCGAAGTGCGTTTTTTTGGAACTGCCATTCAAAAATTAAGAGATTACTCATTATTATAGTTAGGATGTGAAAGACATCTATTATCTATTGTTCAAAACGGATTTTTCTTTTCATTGCACAACGAACAATCATTCATTTTTGTTTTATTCATGAAAACTAGCTTTAATTAGCTAGAAAAGCTTTGACCTTATCAACTGATAATGAGAGAGAACGAAATCGGGGTACAGTACGTACCTATTGGGGCTAAAAAGATAGAAATAAAAACAAATAACCCTCTCGGTCCAGAATAAAAAAGAATTGTAGCATTATCTAGTTTGGAAGATCTGACGTCCCATAACTAATGAAGAAATAGGAGTTAATCTCATTCCAATTGTCCTTACAAACGAAATTAGCTATTTTGGCATTAAAAGAAATTTTTGGACAGTAATTATTTCAAAAAGTACGACTAATTATGTTATGCGACAAAACCACTCATGCCCGGTAAAAGAGAAACTATCGCGAAGCTACTGAACATTGTGAATAAATAGCGATTCCACCTATTTCGTCAAAATAGACCCAGTGTATTCTATCATAACTTGTTTCTGACAAGTGCAGCACCAATAAATAATAAATATATGATAAATTGTTTGGAAAATGGTTTTGTTGATTCCCATATCGGTTATAGAACCCATTACCTCCCTATAATTAGGGAACTCGTATGAGATACAGAGGAATAAGCTGTTCTTTTGTTTTTAATTATGTCGACCGGTAGATATTGGAATTGCATAGATTTTTTGTATTGCGCCTACTATTAGCATAGCAATCAGGAAGAAAATATAAAAAATGCGTGTAGGATAATAATTCCATATTGATCTGAACTAATCCCCATTTTTATTTTTAATAATATTTCGGTTAGAAGCATACAAGTATTGTAATGGGCTTCCCCACATATATATATTGGGCAACCATATACGTAGGTAGAGGTATAATCGACTATTTAACAGCAAAAGCAATAAGAAATACAGTATAAAATCTTATTTCTAATGTCACCGAATACAATTGAGTCGCTAATGTTTTAAAACGGAGTGTTGGTTCATTAGAACCATCTCAATCGATACCCAGAACTCCCAAACAGAGACTCTCGCAGTTTACAAAAAAAAAGAAACTTTGTAGCTGAGTATAGAACTTTCTTTCCTCCTCATATAAGTTGAAGTAGATAAACCAGAATTCATTATAACTCCCACATGGTGAAAAAAGTAAAAGATTTCTCGAAGAAAAAATCCTATTTGACCACTGTACATTACTATAACATCAGGAAATGGAATAATTGATAATCCTGAGTAACTAGTGGGGCTGCTAAAGTAGTGATGAATCCCCTTAGTAGACTAGGTTCCGTAGAAAGTACATCCATTCCTAATTCCAGTGAGAATTGAACAAAAAGATCTGTTTATAATCCTCTGCCAGGTATATGAATAAATCGATCAATTGGGAATAATAACAGAATGCAATGCATAGGTTGTGTTAAAAGGAGTTCTTTAACCTATATAAATATAGTATATATACCCTTTTTCCTATATGTAGGATAAATAAAATTAAGAAGAAACCCGCAAATATCAGAAAAACTAAAATTCTTGTTGACCAAAGAAAGTAATTCATGGTAAAGACAAAATCCACTTGGACCAGAAAAACCCGTACCTACCCTTTAAAAAAAAATAAAAATATATTAAGTACGGGTTTTTGTCGATAAAAAAATAAAATTCAAGTGGGATTTTCTGGAACTATCAATAAGCTAGACCCATACTACGAGTTGTTTCATGCCATAAATAAACTCGAACACTCAAGAAATCCGTTGGACAGGCGGATTCACATCTCTTACAACCAACACAGTCCTCCGTTCGTGGAGCAGAAGCTATTTGCTTAGCTTTACATCCGTCCCAAGGTATCATTTCTAATACATCTGTAGGGCAGGCTCTGACACATTGAGTACACCCTATACATGTATCATAAATCTTTACTGAATGTGACATTTGATTTATAAATTTTTGAACATCATAAATTTTCGATCTAGTAAACTTGTAAATCAATCATATATTGAGATACCAGATGAATCGATGGTTACCAGAATTTTTGAATCAATCTATTTCGAGATCGACTCATGAGAAAGAGCCAAGATACTTTGCTTTTTTACGTTTTTACAAACATGATCATAAGTTACGTGTCATGCATGCTAATTCAATTCGAATTTATTGAAGAAGTGTATTCAACAAAATTTATTGAAGAAGTGTATTCAACAAATTCGAATTGATTGATACGAGTTGCCTTCCTATTACGACGAGACATGAGACAATAGTCAGTCCCACTAGTGACTTCAACGGTTGCAACAGCTATAACATAATAAAAATTGATAAAATGATACGAAACCGTATTAAAGGACTTCGGTATAATCTCAAGACACCTACACATTAAGAGTCTAACCATATTGTGGTTCGTGATCAACCCATAAATGTCGATAAAAAAGTAGGTACTCAAAACAGGTACATATTAAAGTATCATCCCTTATCAAAATTTCGATTCGTTTCGGAATGGAATCGATTCAATTGACTATAATATAACACACAGAACAAAAGAATATATTGGTAATAGATTGAATTAAACATTTTTATTTTATTTATTATACACAAAGACTCTTCAAATTGAAGGAATCGGTGTAATAATACAGAAGAGTCTGATTGGGATTACCAGCTCTAAATATTTATTACTGACGAACCACGGCAATTACATCATCTCTTAAAGTTCAAGCAACTAAAAAATTATAGAAATGAGTTCGAATGAAAAAAAATCTGTTGATAAATAAATCCCAACTTATTGCCTATTACTTATCAAATCTTTCTCTATAACCCGGTTTGATCTTGTAATACAAATAACCCTATACTAGGATGTATCTAGATAAAGTAGTAATTAGTGAAACAAAAAAAAAGACTTGTACAAACTAACGAAGTAACCCCATCTCCAATATAATAAGTATATACAAAGAACAAATCTCTATGAAAAGGAAGAATAAAATGAATTTGAATAAATGGATTTTTAATTCAAATTCATTCAAGATTCTCACCAATCACTCAATAGTTCGAAAAAGAAAGCTTATTCCTTTAGGTCAAAACGGAATCTTAGTGGTTGGTAATTGTTCTTGAATCAAGAATATTCATTTTTTTTATTTATTTGGAACACGTCGTGAATCTAAAATATCTTATTTCTTTATTTTCCAATAAAAGAAGTTGGGAAGAGGTTGTTAATATATGGATTGTCCGAAGAAATAGGTAAAAGCTATTTCCATCCAAGGCGGAATAGTTGGTCTATTCTCAGCCTGAGTAAAGCTTATATTTGTATTTGTTGTGATAGAACTGAACAAGAACAAATAAGTTTTAGCTAATGTAATAACGATATCAATTGTCATTTCAAAGGTTTTTATTTCAAAAAGTTCAGGAATAAATATGTATGGAATCGAGAGATTTCATCTGCCTAAGTAATGTTATAAATACTAAAGAAACTATTAGATAGGACACACGGGAGCAAGACTGGAAATAGCGATCCATAATCCATATAAAAATAAAAACATCGATATTGAGATCCATTAGAAGAAAAAGCTAATCAAACGAAATTACTAAATAACTTAGTCAAATTGATATAAGAATGGTCTAATACTGAATAAATGAGTATCATCTCTAGATTGAAGAAGATTCTCTTTGAGAGAAGTAATTGTCTCGTCTGCTAGAGCTTGAAAAATTACCAATCTTTCCTCGGCTTGGGGGCTTGGACTCTTACATAAAGTTCTTGTTTCGATAATTCACAAGTAGTAGAAAGTTTTTTATATTCAAAATCATTCCATTCGGAATCTCTTACTTTATCAAATCAAAGCATTGAATTTCTAAATTTTCATTTCATAGGACACCTTCATAAGTTTTTCCAGCGTCTGTTGAATAATTTTTAGGGATTCTGCCATTTAGCTAATTCATACCAAATAGAGAGCTAATGAATCACCTTCTTTTTGGCATTAGACTTCCCAACCCAATTCCTTGTAACACTCCTAATGATCAACTTTACAAAGAAGATCCCATTCTATTCTGAAAGCTCGTATTGTTGGTTCTGATAAACCCCAATCCGTTTATTACTTCCTTTCCTCCAATAATGCCTACCCTTACCAACTCCTTAAAAAAAGATTCTGTGTAATAATTTTTTAATATTTAGTAACCCCTGAAAAAAAATCTCCGAAATCCAGACATTTATCTATCCAACCATGAGATAGATCGGTCGACTAGATCATATACCCATTTTCTTTTTCTGAAAATATAGACGAAAGGGGTCTGTGCATCAACATCTTCCATAAAAAAAAGCCAAACCATAACAAAAGAGAGGCGATATGAGTCAACCCCAACATAATTACACCGATATAGCTGGCCCTTTTAGTAGGTACTTGAATATTTCCCAACTCTTCTGGCGCATTATAGTTATTCCTTTTGTGAACATAGTAACTAAAAAGTTGTAATGTCTTACATAAGGATAAGACAAATGTATGTATAATACAATTGGTCGGTTTTCCGCAAAATTTCCATCCCTCTATGTAAATAAGGTTCACATTTAATAATATTTTCACCATCTAGAGGAACGATGAATCAAAAAATACCATGCACGGGTGGGATGGCCAAGACCCATATTGACTATCATGAGGTTTTTTTGTAGTTGGTACAACCTATAGGTTTTTCTTTGATTCATTCTTCCATGAATTAATGAAAAAAGAAGCTCATCCAAATGTAAGATTTAATAAATCAAATAATCCAAAATGAATCTTAAATTTAACGAGTTTTTAGCTCCCGAATATTTAACTGACCGATTAATTCTTTATACCGTACTCGATTTTTTTTTGACAAATAAGCCACCAGTCGTTGACGTTTTCCCAAAATTTTTAGTAGACTTCTCTGAGATAAATAGTCTTTTCTGTGTAATTCCAAATGTGAAGTAAGTCTCCGTATCTTATTGGTAAAACTGAATACTTGAAATTCAACCGATCCCTTGTTTTCTTCTTTTTCTTTTTTAGAAATAACTGAGCTAAATAAATTTTTTACCATAACAAGAATTCTTTTTCCCTTTCCACCCTTTAAATTATTTATTTTTATTTTTCAAATATTAATTTGATCGATCATTAATAATGCCAATTATTTTAGTCTAGTTTTCACAATAATCAGAATTCTGTCATGGACCCATAACCTAGTTTTATCAAATAAAACGACTCAATCTAATTTTAATTAGATTTGAATAAAATAGAAAAGGTTGTTACATTATTGTACTCACAAAAGAGAATAATTTATATCTAAAAAATTCTATTGATTCGTTTTTAGATCTAATTTATTTTATAACAATTATTTTCATGTATCAGAATGGAATGTAAGACAATGCATGTGTACATCTTTTTATTTTTATATAATATCAATAGTAAAGATATATAGGAAAAATGTACTGTTAATTCATTTTTACTTGTGGATACATATGTATCCGTAACATACTGAAACGACTGCCATTATTGGTATCAAACCAATAGCGGTTTACACAAGTTAAATCTTCTAATCGATAATTGGGCCAAAGAAATAACTCTAATTTAATTAATTTAGAGTTATTTCTATCAAAATGTTCGTTTTCATCCAAAAAGTGGCCACAACTTTTTACGTTGCTCCTATTGCAAACTGTTGGATTCCTGTTTACATTATTTCTATTCCTTGAATTGAAATAAATTAGAGTTCTAAATTCTCTACGACGTCTAGGTGATGAAATATTTTCAGGAACAAACAAATCATTTTCATTTGGAAGTATTTTTTGATGTTTTGCAATAGATTTTTTCATTTTTTTATCAACATGTCCTTTTTCTTGGTATCTTTGATTCGTTTTGTGGTTACTCTTATGAACCAATGAAATAGCTACGGTTTTATACATAATCAATTTTCTATCGTTTTTTACAGACAGACGGACTGGTTCGATAATCAATATTCCCTTTTTGATCAATTCTGTAAGAGTTAAGTCTTTCTGAGTCAGCATTATATCCAAACTCATTTCTCCTCTTTGAATAGAGGATAGAGCAATTTCTTTTGGATTTATCAGTCTAAGCAGGAGACAATATACCTTGATATTATTGATCATTTTTTGATTCAAAGGGTCATTCCATCTCAATTGAAAAATCAAATACCTTTTCAGGAATAAATCAAGTTCTGCTTCTGTATTACTCTTGTATTGCTTTTTTTTTCTACGTTTTTTCATGTTTGATTTCGCATAATCTTCTTCAATATTTTTTTGTTGGTTTGAAAGAATGGATTCAAGATTCCCTTGGCCGGGCGACCCTTTTTCTTCTTGATTTTGATTTTCTAATTCAAAAGATTTTTTTTCATTCGATGATATAAAAATCTTTTTTTTTTGTTTTGCATTGATGTTTTTATTTTCCCTAACATTTTCATCTTCATCACAATTGAAAAGAAGTAATTTGATTGGTAGAACCCACGGTTTAATCTTATATTTATTGTAAAGTAGGACAAATTCTGGGAAGAACCAACGTCCTATATTTGATCTTGGACGATTTAGTATTTCTTCACTCATTCCCATCCAATTCAAAAAACTTTTTTTTTGATTGTATAGGTCAATTTCTTGATGAATTTTGAGATAAAAAAGACCTTTCTTATCAATTTTATCAATTATTTGATAATTATTAGTTCCACTTTTAATATCTTTATTGTTGTTAGTACCGGCATCAATATTGATCCAGGCCCCAATATTGAATTTTTTTTTAAGGCAAAGATTGAGAATGCGACAATCAAAATATTTTCTATTCAGATTTCTCGCCATATCCTTAATACCATCTTCTTCTAAATAATTATTGATAGGAGCTAACAGATCGAGTAATTTTCGTTTATGTATGTTGTAATTATAAAAAAGCCTTTCTTTCTTTTTTTTTACTTGTAATGGTGATCTATAAATATATGAGCCGTTTCTATCTTCGTAATTAATAGATTTATATAATAAAAAATCATATCTGTAGTGTTTTTTAAAATTATCTTTTTGATTTGACAACGAAATTTCTTCATAATCCGTTTGTTTTTTGTAATGAATTAATTGGACTTTTTCATATAAATCCCATTTATTTAAATTTTGAATGGTACAATGTTGATTGACTCTATTTCGCCATTTTTGTGTTACTAATTGAGACCATCTAATTGGAGATAAATCATATTGATAATGACCCCTTAACAGCCAGTTTTTCAATTGCTTCGTTTCAGACTTACAAAGTTTTTTATGTTTTAATTTAGAATCGGAATGAAATATTCCTTGTATTCCAAAATAATCCTTTATTTCATTTTTAAGAAAAAAAGATGTTCTATGATATTGAAGGACATATCTTAACTTATTCAAGTTATTAACTTGGATTTGTGATAATTTATAAAATACATATGCTTGTGACAAGGAGGATAAGTCACAAAAAATATGTGAATTCTTGTTGCTAGGACTAATATTATAAAGTGACTTTTTTAGAGTTGAAATAAAATGAATTGTAGTTTGGTTTGTTTTATTAATTCTTTCTCGATTTGCTTTATTATTGTAAATGTATTTATCAATAATTTTTTTTGTTGGTTCAAAAAAAAATTGTGTATTGAGGCTGGAAAGATTTATGATACATAAAATAATATCTATGCATATCTTTTCACTAAAATATTTTATAAAATAATGTAATTTGAGAATTAATTGAACATTTCTTCTTTTTAATATCTTCCATATATTTTTGGATGATTCTAGTCTTCTTTTAGTATTAGAACTTCTTTTATTAGTATTAGGACTCATTTTTATATCCGGTGTTAGAAATCTGTTTTTATTGTCTTTTGTAATTATTTCGATTTGATTTGCGATTGTGTTTGTTCTATCAGTCAGATCCTTCATTTTCGTTTCTGACAGTGAATACTCTGTCCAATCCATAAATCCATTTTGAATGGATGATTCATGAATAATCCGATTATTTATTATGGAATCTTTCTCTTTTTTAGTTTGACTTGATTCATATTTTTCTTTCAACCCAAATAATAAAAATTTTTTTACTTTTGAAAGGTTTTTTATTATTCTTTTTAGAAATAAAATCTTTTTGATAACCCATTTTTTTATTTTTTTTGAGATCCTTAGAAAAAATTTTGTTTTTTCTTTTAAAACTCTTAGAACTAAAAAACACATCTTTTTCAATTTTCTAATTTTTTTTTCGAGTTTTTTAAAAATAGGTTCAAAAAAGGAAGGTAGATTTCGGGGAGAACCAAAAGGAAGTTCAGCTTCCATTCCCCAAATTGTTAAAAAACTAAAACTATCTTTTTGTCTTTTCTTTGTCATTGTATCTCTATGAGGGGATCGAAACTTAGATCTGTGCCAAGGTTTCAAACGGAAAGGAAATAGGATCTTTATTTGAATACCATCTGTTAACCAGTTTTTCGGAAATTCTGTTTCTGATAATTGAACACCATTATAGGTACATTTAACATGCATCTCTCTATTCCATTCCTTTAAATCCTCAGCCCACTCGGGAAATTGAAATAATAACATACGACCAATATTTTTAGCTATTATCAATGAAGGTAATATAATATGTTTTCTAAGAATAGATTGGGTTACTAACATGCAGCCTCGTATTACTTGAGCAAATAAAATGGTATCCCAGGCTTCTGCTATTTCTATCCGTACTTTCTCGTCTCTTTTGTCCTCCTCATCTTTCTCCATTTCTTTTCTTTCTTCCTCTGTATAATTCGAAATTTTGAATTTTGAATTTTTACGCATCTCGTTTCTAAAAATGAATTTAATCAGTTTAGAAATTTCAAAAGAAAAAAAGGAGAGTTTACTTATTCTGTCCAAAAAAAGAGGAGAATGTGTATTTGCTTGAAACAGTTCCCAAATAACTGTTTTACGCCTTTGAGTACGCATGGAACCTTTAATTATCTCTCGACGAAAGTCCGATTGTTGCGAATAACGTATCAAAGCTACCTCGTCCGCTTGATCAGGATCATTAGTATCT